GCTTCCACGCAGTATTCTTTGTCTTCAACGGATTTAGATTCCAACTTTTGTCTTCGGATTCCCATCTAGGTTAGATTATGCTTTTCACTCTACTTGTGATATTCGTTTTGTCTTTCTCGTGTCGTATGATGAATAAGAATGGGCGGCAAACATAAAGCTTTGACGCAGAAAGATGGATGTGAAAGAAGATTCTAGCGGGCACTCTTCCTCTTTTCCACCCCTACGCTATAACTAATTCTCCGCTTGTAGACGCTGGATGAGACCAGAAGGTAGTAAGCGAGCTATCCCTATCCATTTCGCTTTGTTAGTTAATGTAATTACCTGTCCCCTGACCATCCGCTGACCCGAGGCAAAGAACTGAAAATCCATTTCGTGAGGAGGAGGAACCATGCTCTCCGTCGAACTGCTGCGGTTGTGTCTTGTGTCGGCGCAGGTTCACAGTGGAAAGTGGGTCAGGCGGATCAAGCTTCAAGGCTTCAATAAGAGAGAATTTTGATAAAGAAGGAGAGAGATTTGGCGAAGCTCTAAAAGGTACAGTCATCCAAGCAAGGTCATTTGTGAATTCCCGCAGTCAGCTAACCAGGGAATTCAAGACTTCAGTAAGCCTGCTGTCCCTTAGCTTTCGAATAAGCTGTCCAGTATTCCAATCCGGTTAGGTTAGCATTCCAAGTCAGTTGAACTCGGGTGAGATGAAGACTAAGGGAAGAAAAGAGGACTCAGGCATTGAATTTGCCCTTGCTTTCACTCGATCGGAAGGCGTACATCTTTTTTTCTTTCTTCATGGGACTCAATAGCCTTCTATTACTATCTGCTTAGTAAGGCTAGAAATTGAACTTATTAATGAACTCCTTTTCTAGCAAGTGAAGCTAAGACTGATAGCTAATAGGGCTTGATAACCGGCCCGCTATTCAATATTAGACTAGGGAATGTCGATCTTCCTATCTTACTTAGGAAATATCTCTTCTAGTAGCTAGCCACTAACACTAAGAACTAGTGCTGCTAGCTAACAAATATCACTAAGACAGGAAGCTCGGAGGCCCTTACCTTAGGACACTCCGCCTACTATCTATCTGCAATCCCACTAGCACTTCTAGCAAGAAGGTGAGAGAACGAAAGCAACTCAAATTGGCACTCAAACCTTTAGTACTGGAAAGAATAGATGCCTAGTACTGATAGACACCATATCCACGTAATAGACCTTAGGAATGTTACCCCTAATTCCCCTTATCCATTTCATTTGATAACTTGCTTGCCTTTTTTCTGCTAGTGGATGGGCTGGATTGCCTAAGAGGTAAAGAGACTTTCCTTGCTAGCTTGCCCGTCAGTCTTTTGACCTATAACCTGCTGGCTTAAGTTTTTTCTGGAAGGCCTAAGTCCCTCTATCTATTGTTCGAGTAACTCCGTTCCTTTCAAGGAAAGCCTTTAGCAGTACCTTAGGGAAAAGCCCGTTTTCAAGCGGGTTCTAGGATTAGCACTCAAGCAAGACAAGATTCGAAAGCTAGCACTCTTTTCAAGCCTATAGCCTATATATGAAATATGAATATTCATATATGAATATATGAATTATTCTCAGCCATCCATATGGGAGTTCCCCGCCAGCCTGTGGGAGTGCCACTATCAATAGGTTAGCTTTGCTTTCCTTCTTGTCCACGCTTTGAAAGCTATAAGACAGATTCACAGTAAGCTCTTACTTATGAGGCTGAAAGAGAGATTGTTAAGTTAAGATCTAGTCTCTTGGGAGATAAAATAAAATAAAATACACGGCGCCCGGAAGAACTTATTTCCTTTCTTAGCTTGTGCGAGAGTCACTGCGCGGGACTATACGGACTAGTAAGACTCTCTTCCCAGTACTAATCGATATCAAGGGGCGTGGCGCTTGCTTTCATCAAGATCCGATTCAGAGTGAATAGGCACTGCACCTGGGATCTCTTTCAAAGGAAGGAAAGAGGCCAAACCTACCCATGAAAGTAAGAAAGAAGGAAAGGACTGAATCCGCTGCTATTGGTTTACCGCGTAAGGATTTGCGCTCTCCAAGCAAGGCCGTTAAGGGCGGTAAGGCATTAGGCTGTGGTAAATCTAAGGATTGGGAATGAACGAGGGCTTTATCTCGCAGTAAGGAGCAGCAATTAAGCTTTCAATATCGAGAGGAAGGTTCAAAACGTGAGATGGAAATCAATGGGAATAAGCCCTGAAACCACTTTTGCGGCTTTTCAGCCTTCCTTATGAATCGAATTAAAGAAAAAGATTCTTCATTTATTTATGGAAACGGACAAAGCTCTTTCTTTTCTTAGCTGTATATCTAGCGTCAGCATTCTAACTGGAATTTCGTACCAGTCGTCAAATTTAGATTCTGTCTTAGGGGTTCTGGCAAGTTTGACGAAGACAAGCAAAAAAGATTCCCGGACCTTCACGGACATCGAGGCGGAGTGCAGCCTCAGTTATGTTATTGGTCGTAGGAAACCCCAGCTTAGATGCCTTCGGGATCCTTCTGATGACAAAAACACGATCCCAATGCCATTATCCTTTCTCGACCCAGCCTAAGGTAAGGCACTTCTTTTAAGCTCTCCTACGCTTTTATAAGGTCTTGGGGGCAATGAGGGTCCAGCGGAACTGCTGATATCTCTAATCAAAAAGACTGTTTGTTACCTATTTACATTTTCGTCCTTATTCTCGTACTTCCTAGAGTGGAAGGTATGAGTTCGACACCCGCTTAGCCACAAGGTAAGCTCCAACACATGTTTCGTTAGACCGTCAGCGATTTATAATTTATAATATAGAACTTGAATGCCCGCCAGTTCCAAGAGTGCAGTCTACGTAAATACCGTAACTTTTTACATTGAGGTGCTCTAAAGCCTCACTTATCATCACTGGTATATGTCTTATAGCAATTCCATCCATTGAAGTAATTAAACTGCCTTCCTAAAATTTGTGGAATCACCCGCAAAGTATAAATTCACTAACCAATTTACTCAAGATTGAGGTTTTCTCGTGAGAAACTCCTACTTTATTCTACTTGCTCGACCTTGGAAATTGAATTTGGCTGAATAAGGATTTACAACCTTTAGGTCTTCTCCTGTATAGTGAGTCTAGTGCTTCCATCAAAGGAAAGACTCGGCTCTCACTTTGTTAACATAAGGCATCTATAGGACCTGTTTTCGTATGATGAGTATCCGTTCTGGGAAGGGGAGGTGCTACGCGCCTTCAATGAAATATTATCCACTGGTACATTCATTCAGACTAGGCTAGGGGCCTTCTCTTTATACACAGCACTAAGAATACGAGAAAAGAGACTAGAAAGATATAACTATAACCGGTTTGATCAAAAGCATTTTATTGAACTGGATTGCAAGAACTTAATATTACCCCCAAAAGAGACGGGATTATGCCTTACAACCTTCACACTCGCTTAATAAATAAAGCAGGATACTAAATCGAAGATTCCACATCCCCTTTTTTTGTGCAGCTATGAAGCATGGAGATGTCCTTTCTTTCTCTACACCTGTAATTCAAACTATTGCGAGCAGGATGCCAACTCATGTTCCTTCCACTAAACTAATATATAGTTGGTTGGTTTTATAAAGACTCAATAATGTTTTTTGAAAGACTCTTCCATATAAAAATTTCCCTAGTCAAGAATTAGATTAGGGCAGAGATTAGACAATGTCTTAAAAAAGGCCTTATGGAGCAACTGGAAATATCTTCACTTTGACGTCTGTCAATCCTATGACTTGCCCTAGAATCAACCCTAGAACTTGAAAATATCAAAAGCGCCCCAGCTGATTTGACGCGGATTTCTCTATCCTTTTATAACTTACTTGATTGGAGTAATTACCAGACTGAAACCGGGGTGAACCGGTGGAAAACTAGCGTTATAGGTCACTGCACTGTAGTTGGCTGGAGCTTGACTTATCCCAACTATAATACTGACTATGCATAGACGAAAGGGGACATTAGGAAAGCTCTCACACCGCCGATTCAGTGGGTCCTTAAAAGATACCAGGCTTCCGAGTGGCGGAACTGATCAAGTTGTATTCTTTGTTGAGTAAGAGATCAACTTAACTTAGAGCCTTACTTTTCTTATGCCTGGTTTTTATAGCTTGCACTGCAGCCAAAAAGACGGGGCTCTTATATTCGGTTAGGGAGTGACGGGTGAAGTTTAACGGCCAACTTCCATTACATTACTTGACTCTCGTACCACGGGTTCGATTCCGGATCCCTTGCTAAGGAAAGGACCGGGCAGATATTATGTATAAATGGTAGGTAGACTGGCGGCTACCCACTTGTAACTTTAGGGAATCTGGCCTGTCAGTATACATTAGTTGCGTTGAAAGACTCCTCCTGCCGAGGAGAAGGTAAGGAGACTACTACTAGCGATACCAAGCCAAGGTTGAAAGAGAAAAAGAACAGGCAGCTGGTGAACCATACCGAGCTAAAGCAAGGTACGACGCTATCAAGCTTTGTTAGTACTCGACTGAAAGGGGAGGGTTTTTTGCCCTTGAGACCTCGTCAACTACTTAGTCTTCTAGAAAAAGAGAAAGCACAACAACCTTGATCTGCGGCTTTGAACCGATTGGAGGGAGTTCTAACGATCGTAGCGTAGGCCAAGCTGGTAACTCAATTAGACTTTCTTTCCCAGCTATGGATGGTGGGTTTAGTCCCTATCTCTCCTCCTTAAGAGCCCTTAACGCATTCCATAACTGAATGAGCTTCCCCGGAGTCAAAGTCCGTGGACTACAACGCTGATCAATCCAACGAAATAATCCCGGCTAGGCATCAGGCTCGATTCTCGGGATCACTAATCACTAACAGAATCGGAAAGAAGGAGAATGTCCTTACTAAAAACTAAAAACAAAGAAAGTCGGATACTTTCAAGGAAATGGGATTCATTCGTATTCTTAACCTAAGGATAGCGAAAGAAAGAACAAGGGAGGCCTCATTCCATTAAGCAAGTCCCCGAGCTAAGAGCAGGGCGGATGAAGTCGACAAATCTAAGGGTAAGGGCCCTTTGCTTTTACTTTTAGTATCTACTTTCTCTCCGGGCCAGTCCTAAAAGCCCATCAAATTAAAGTCCGCCTTTCCCTTCCCTCAAGAGCTAAATCGACTGCGGATCTTAGCAGCATCGCTTATTCCTCCATCTTCTTAAATAGAAAGAGCATCGGAGTCGTTCACAAGAACTGACTCTTCTCTTTCTCGCTTTCTAGGTTTCGAAAGAGAAGTGCTTAAATTAAGCAGAAGTGATCAACGAAGACCTAATATATAAAGCACTGCTGCCATTTCCTTTGCTATCTTTCAGTCCTAAAGTGAAAGTCAATCAAGAGGGTAAAGTAAACTCGATCTATCTTTCCGCCCGAACTTCTCACCTGGTATGTCCTGTATGCCCTACCAGGGGAATCCTGGAGTTACTGAAGGATATTCTGATTCAAGCTCTGAACAAAAGCTCATTCTTTTCTTGTACCCTCATCGGCATCTCCTTACGCTGATTCAATAGCAACTGGATTGTGAACAAGAGCACGTGAAAGCTCAAAGCTACTGGTTCTGTTCTGTCATACTCTATTCTAGTTCTTTCTACTCTCGAGTTACCTTTCGAGCAGACTCAGAAAAAGAAGAAGCCCACGAAGCGGTAGCAGCTACTTCTTCTGCTTCTTCGGTTGTTGCCACCTAATTAGCTACGATCAATGAAAATATCGTAATATAAGAAAGCTGTGCCACGAACAGCGCTTTGCCCCTTCTATTCTATATAAGCTGCACTACGCCGAATGATAAAGATTTCCTGCTCCCATCTATTTGTTGTGGGGCATCCCATGCTTTCTGTTGGTCAACAACCAACAAGCAAACCTTATCTATTGTTTACTCGTACAGGCTTGACGGAGTTAAGCTGTCTGGAGGGAATCCTTTTTAAAAAATCAATCATGCCTCAACTGGATAAATTCACTTATTTTACACAATTCTTCTGGTTATGCCTTTTCTTCTTTACTTTCTATATAAAAATATGCAATGATGGAGATGGAGTACTTGGGATCAGCCGAATTCTAAAACTACGGAACCAACTCCTTTCACAACGGGGAAAGAAGATCTGGAGCAAGGACCCTAACAGTTTGGAAGATATCTTGAGAAAAGGTTTTAGCACCGGTGTATCCTATATGTACTCTAGTTTATTCGAAGTATCCCAATGGTGTAAGGCTGTCGACTTCTTGGGAAAAAAAATAACTTTGATCTCTTGTTTCGGAGAAATAAGTGGCTCCCGAGGAATGGAAAGAAACATATTCTATTTGATCTCGAAGTCCGTGAAGGACACAGGATTCAAGCCTGGATGGGGGATCACTTGTAGGAATGACATAATGCTAATCCATTTTCTACGCAGCCAAGGAATCGTAGTAAGATAGACAATAGGCTGAGAACGATTGGCTAGGTCGTTCGGAATCGATTCTTTCTCGATCAGAATAGTGGAATGGAAAGCACTACAAGAAAGATATACTTTTTTTCAAATCGCCCCGCGGTTCATAAAGTTTTTCGAAATTCTCTTATCTTTTTTTTTTTTAGTGGGGAGGTTCGGGAAGGGAGCGAGACCAAGAAGAAGAAGAGGCAAGGGCAAGAAGATCAGAAGCTAATCCTTGTCCGGGAAAGGCGTATTAGAAAGGATGTCCCCCCATAAGAGCGTACGCACCTTACTCGACTAGAAGAGGACCAATCCGAAGGGGTCCTAACAAGGTCGGGGAGTTCTGTCCGTCTACTTTCTTAATATGGAACTGGGATTGAGACTTTCACTTTCATGCTAGGAGTTGAAGATGGACTAAGCTGTTCCCCCAAGAGCAGTCCAATCTTAACGCTTAACGTCAGTAGCTCCTCGAATTCCCGAGGCCGACCCGTAACACCTTCTACTTACTATGAACTAGGATCAACTCATAACATAAACTCAAAGACGCCAGAAAAGCACATTTAACGCGATTCATCAGGTTGTTCAGAGGCTCAGGCTTTGGATTAAATCATAAATGCACCTCAACCGAAGGTACTGCAAAAAAGGAGTCTAGTTTCATCTTCGTGATTCCCTGACTGTAAGGCATCCCAAGGAGCGTGAAGGATTTGAAGCTGAGTAGCCCGATAGCACAGGCAAATTGATTTGTTCAATTTGGCCCATCCATCTTTTTGCGATTTAAATTGAATAAGTAAAATAAAAGTAAGTAAAATAAAAGGCTATAACCTCTTCCTGCTCTTCCCAAGCAGCAAGAACAAGAGGGGATCTTGCCGATTCTGATTAACTTGCGAAAAACAGGGAAAACTAAATCACATCTTCCTCTTAATTAAGGGCTCGATAAGCATAAGCCTTTTAGTCCCACAGCTCCTTACAGAACACTTGCTACCGTGGCCTAAAACGCACCTTCGTAGAGGAACGTGCTACTTTATAAAAAGAAAAGACCGGGGCAAAGGAGCCAAGACAGTAAGACTGTTGCTAGCACGACTTATGGCTTTTAAATCTCTTTCTTCATATATGATACCGTCCGCTTTTCTATCCGAAACTATAGAACAAAAGAAATATAGATATTTCCATGGTAGGAATAGGACAGTTGCACTAAGGAATAGAGCTAGGGATTTGATAAAGGTGATAGGACAGGGTTCCCTGCCTTAGTCTCAAATAGGGCGCAAGCTAAGGATATGTATACCTGGGTGAAACTTTTTTTATTGGGTTTATGAGTTGCTTAGGAGTTTGAGCTCTTACTTTTCGTAGTAGTAGTTGCTGGTCTAGTCTATTGGCGAAAGGAAGGTCACCGCTGCTTTTGCCTGATTGTCTGAAGTGAAGTAGCCTTCCCGCTTAGCTTTCATTTGACACTGAACCGCTGTTGCTGACTACCACCGGGATGTAACCGCTGCCCTCGGCCCTAACAGCTTATTTACCCCTTAGATGAAAAAGGTCGGACCTTATGCTATTCTATTCTTTTTTCACGTCAGAAATTGCGGTCCGGGTAAAGCTCAACATACACCTTCGGGGGAAAAGAGTGAAAAGGTCTTATTGTATTGATTCCCGAAGTGAACTTACCGTGATTGCTTTAGGAGTTTAAGAATGTCGAGATGCAAATAGAGGGGGATTAGCGTTGAGAATTCGAGATTCCAATCCACGAAACAACTGCTGCTTATTCAGGTACTGGCTAATGCTCCTATCGAAGATTCTCGAAACTCTCAATCAACTATGGGACTCCTTTCTGGCAGGGGAGATTCCTTTGATAGTTGTGGAGCTCTGTGGCTGGGATGTCCAATCTCTCGATGACAAACGACTCTGTGCTCCGGTGTAATAGCATGTGTACTAGAGGGGCTGAGTATTCATTCCATAAGGGCGGGCTAGCGAGTCAGCCAAGCGATTGTAGATTCTCGGAACATGGATGAAGGTGATCCTCCTAAAGCGCTTGATCAGGTCAATGTCATGGTACGATATTGGGGCTCTTTGGTCTTCCATTCTCCCCCCTTACTCACCTCTCTCTATAAAAAAAGCCTTTCCCCTTTTCATAATAATAAGGTAAGCGTCCAGCTAGAGCTCTTCAACAATCAACTGAGCTCAGGAAGTCAGGTTAAGACGTCGACTTATACAAGGAGGAGATGAAAAAGAATTCCTGTCTTTAGAAGTCAATCCCACAAAACTACACTTGTACGCTTGACATGAAAAGTAGAGGCAAGCAGAGTCAAAGGCCGAGCCTCAACCAGCAAAGGGGGACAGCCATGCCAATCCAAGCAGAGCAACTAGAAGCTCACTCTACCTTTATTTCTTTACCTTCGACTTCGTTCTTCAAGGAGACTCATGTGCATTTCCTCTGTTTCTTTCCTTGTGCCTTTAGTTGAAGTATAGGTCGTCGATTCTGATGGGATTTTTCCTTCTGTTGAGTGGTAAAAAAGGGATTTCTCTAGTAGGTAGCGACAAGAGACTACATCAATAGCTGAAACTTGTTTTCGGCTAGGGTAGGCTTGGAGTCATAAGTTCTCTCTTTCCCAACCAAATAAGCACTTTTGCAAAGTTCACCTTCCCGCGGTCAAAACAAGACTTGCGGATAACAATCAGACCTTACCAGGGACAGGGACCAGACTAGAGAGCCTAATTAACATTAACAAAAATTCGGGCTTGCTTTCTCAATTCACATCTATGAGCGACGATTCCTATAATCTCTTGCTCGCTTCGATCGGAGACAGCTTAGGGAAGGGAAGAATGATGGGTCGCTAACAAGGCCCCTAAATGACCGTTCAGAAGGCCTACCCATTTTTTTCCCAATCTGTCACTTGCTCGTCCCTCTCTCATGAAAGATTGTCTCTCCTCTCTGGCTTTCGCAGTCGCTTCTGTTATGGCCCGCCGATGACTTTGTTTTCAGTTCTTCTTAGGAATGCGATTGATCATTACATTAGGTTTCCGCACCCTTTCGGATATGGCCTGGAATGAAAATCGTTAGTTCTCAAAATCTTGAGAGCCAAAAAAAAGAAAAAGAAAGCCCCGGCTTAACGTGCAAAAGAACGCATTAGAGAAGCCTTTGGCAAAGGAATTGGAACAGGAAGGAAGAAGCTTGAACTAAGCTTTCAACCCGCTAAGACGATCTGTCAACATTGATAGTAACACCCCTGGGCAATAACATCTTTGTTTCACGTATTACCAGAGTCATCCTCTAGGTCTCTCGAGCCTTCTTTGTCATGCTTAGCTCTCAGAATTGGAAGAGAACACAAAACTATCGTTGGTACTTATAACTTCTTTCTATTGAAGGAACTTAGCCTCTGAACGAAGATTTGAAATAGTATAGCTCTCCCTCATCTTTTTTCTACCTTTAGGGTTGGCTCGAACTTCCGAGTAGGATTCACAACAACTAATAAAGAACTAAGGGGGAATAACTCTTAGCTTTGAGAATAGCTTGACGCCTTATCATTTTTAGCGGGATTGACAGACCAACTTGCTTTGAGAAAGTACTAGCTAGCCCTCCTTGGGACATCTGTACTAGCTGTCATCCTTACCTGGGATGGTATGGAAAAGGAAGCATAAAGAACCCTCTTTCGAAAAAGAGAGTCTCAATACGATGGTGAGACAGCTATTTATAGACAAGTCAGAAGATTGAATGTTGAATGGCACCGGGATCATTGGTTGATACTTCTTTGTACAGTGGAATTACGTTATAAAAGATCAAGTCAACCATAGGAGCTTCCAGCTGCACTAGTGGACAGAGAAGGAACGAAAGGAAAGAAACGAACAGATATATTCTTTATAATTTATTCTCCGAATATGTAGGAAAATACACTGATTCCTCTCTTAACCGAACAGCTACACTGCAAAACTGCTAACACCAGAGCTATTCTTTAAGTTAAAAATGGACCAACCATATAGCTGCCTACTTTCTTCTTTAAGCTGGAAACCACGTAGCTACACTGATTGGGCTTCTTCCTTCAATTCACAAATCAATTAATGGGAAGTTTCGGGTAGTCTTCAATAAAGAAGTATGACCTGAGCGACGAACTAGTAACATCCTTTATCACTTAAAAAACACTATAGTCAGAGCTCCATACTCGTAGTTAACTCCCCTCCGCTCAGCGGCTACCAGAAAAAGAACAAGGAAATAGGAGATAGTAAGAAGATTCAGTCTATTCATAACGAAATCTCTAGGCACCTCAGTCCGGACAAAGAAACTCCTTTTCTCAAGGTCCCGAGCACAGGAAAGATATCACATACTAACTAAGACAATCTTGGAAACCTCAATTCAAGAGTTCCCACTGCCTGCTGGTTTAGCCATAACACCCATACCTTTAGGGAGTAGGCGTAAACGTAAACAAAGGCTTTCACTACCTTACACTACGGACATTTCCTTCTCTTCTTTGATCTCCGGAGAAGTTCTTGTAGCCGAGGCAGCATCTATAGCTGATGCACTGATTCGAGAAATAAATGGCCTTATACATTACATAAACTAATGGGACGAAATTGTGATAAGCGAGAGGAACCTTCACCTTTTGGAATAAGGACAATGAAGGTAAGGTATGATTGAGACCTCTAGGTATGGTCCCAGAGGAAGATCAGTCCTATATAACATATACCACATTAGCCCCGCCCAGAAGATATTGAAAGAGGAAGCTGAAAATCCATCTGGTCCCGGTGTTTTTGAATTGGGCATTGAGAAGATGAAATTTTTGATGTCGCTTTCTTCTGGCATGGAAATAAATCTATCATTTTCCTCATCTGTGACCAGAATAACTCCCATCAGCTTGGCCCGTAATCTAGGATTGTCCAACTTGTACAGATTATGAAAATAGGCAACTGTTTCATTCTGAATGTTTTGCTGCCCATAAACTGTTGAGCCCATCATCAAGCCTCAATTGTGATAAACGATTTCTGCTTCTGCGGTTAAGGGTTTGAAGATGGAAAACTTTATATTCCGATCTACTTCCTTAAGTCAATCAACCCGAGACTTTTGACTCCAAAGAATTTCTTTTTGGAGTAGGCATTCATTATAGTATTTGCGTTTCGCACTTCAGCCTCTTCTTTGAGTTTCGCCAGATTGGGCCTGAATGCATTACCAATCTCAATCTGTAAAGCCTGTAAGTCAGACTTTCTTTATCAATATTCAGGTCTTAATCCCCCACCCCCGTACGATTCCATCTTCTTAATTCTTGAGCTGTCCTGCCCAGATTTAGGGAAAGTCTCAGGCTATAAGGCATCGGGGAATGCTTTTGCCAAGCTTTTCTGACCACGTCCACAATAGATGGGTGCCTTAACCAAAATTCATGGAACCAGAAAGGGAGCCTTCGAGGACCAGGGTCTGGGTCAGTCGAGAAAAGGATTTGGATCTTATTTTGCTTTAGCGAGATGATTCACCGTAGTATTACTAAACTTGACTCTCTAATCACCATTCACCATTAGCGACTATCCGAAAGAACGAGAAAAATTTACATTTAGTGGGAATCCCAGTTGCAGGTCTCTACATTTATGATACAGGGAAAGGATTTTACTTTACCTACAATCCTCCTTTCAATTTGCTTCTGCTGAAACTTCGTTTTCAACCGAGACTAGTGCCTAGTGTCTAAGCCTCTGTCCCAATTTTCTTCCTGTAAAAGAAAGGAAATTCCCACGGGGGAGACTCGGCTTGTTTTCTCTTTCTGCACCTACTTCGTATACTCTTGCTTCAGTTGAAGACTCACTTGCTCTTATACTCTAGTTATCTAGCTATCGCTTTTTCTTCAAAAAAGCTCTTACGTTACGTAAACTTCACTCGCTCTTATGGTGTAGTAGGTCTTACCTTTCTGGATCCGGCCAGCTAATTCAATTGATCTGGTACCAAGGAGTTTACTCTTCTTAGTCTCAGCTTGCTTTCTTGCCTTGATCGGAGTTGAACGTAGAGGGAAGTCGCGTCGTGAGTTAAGTCATAAAGAAGCGAATCGAGATGACAGGACCATTCTCTTCCTTTCGCCAATGCACTCTTTTGTCATTTTTTTTTATAACGAAATACTTCATCCATAAACGAGCTTTGAACTAAGCCCCTATGAATTAGTTCTAA